GCACCATCACCATCTTCGAATAGAGTGTTTTCCACGGTAGCCCCATGGATAGCGCATAGCAGAGCTGCGCCTAATACTCCGGCAACTCCCATCATATGAAATGGGTTCAACGTCCAATTATGAAATCCTTGGAAGAAAAGGATGAATCGAAATATCGCTGCTACGCCAAAACTCGGCGCAAAGAACCAACCAGATTGTCCCAGTGGATAAATAAGGAATACGGAAACAAAAACAGCGATTGGACCAGAGAATGAAATTGCATTATAAGGCCGCAATTGAACAGACCGAGCAAGTTCAAATTGACGTAACATGAAACCTATTAGTGCAAAAGCACCATGGAGAGCGACAAAAGTCCACAGACCACCTAATTGACACCAACGAGTAAAATCTCCCTGTGCTTCCGGGCCCCATAGTAGCAACAAAGAGTGTGCTAAACTATTGGCAGGAGTGGAAACCGCCGCGGTTAAGAAATTGCAACCTTCCAAATAGGAACTAGCCAATCCATGGGTATACCAAGAAGTTACAAAAGTAGTCCCTGTAAACCAACCCCCTAAAGCGAAATAAGCACAAGGAAAGAGCAATAGGCCGGACCATCCTACAAAAACGAAACGGTCCCTTCGTAACCAGTCGTCCATAATATCAAATAGATCATTTTCTTCTTTAGTAACTCTACCCAGGGCTATAGTCATAGTGATCCTCCTATTCAATTACTTCAACCATTTCCGAGCACCTCATATTACTTCCAGGGCATACGATAGTTTGATTATCTGTGGACGACTTCGTTCTCGTTCAATGCCCTTTTTCAATGGTCTCGAAGATAGAAATTTTGCATTTTTATCTATGGGCTCACAACCAAGGTCGTGGTAAATCCACGAATTTCATTCAATTCTTTTTTCTTATACTTCTTAATACTATAGAAATAAAGAAATAAACATTTGAATTCAGCATTATTCCAAGATTCCTATTTCAAAGCCTATCTTTTAAGGGGAAAAACCCCTTTTTTCTCATTCGCTCTCTATTGCATGGGTGGAAGAACAAAAATGGGATTCTGAAAAAAAGAATGAAAAGAAAAATTGACTTTTGAAACCCTTTTTATGTGTAACGGAAAAGAGTTGCGATTTCTTCTTATTCCTATAGAACGTCTAGTAACAAGAATATGAAATCGTAAATAGCGAAAAATTCTTGCCTTGCACGATCTAAATCTAAGGAAATACAAAAAATCCGCTTATACACCAATTTCATCCACATCGAATTTATATATCAGAATAGCGGATAGAGGCATCATTCAAGGGGTCAGGTCTACTTACTTTATCTTTCTTTCCAATTTTATTGTGGGTTTGATAAGAACCTTTTTTGCTTTGTGGATAAATAATCGAAAAAAAAAAGAGTTTTTTTTATAACCTGCTTCTTTTATTCTAACAAATCCTATATGGAACTGCCCGCTGAAGAGAAAATATATCTGATTGTCTCTCATCTCAGCCCAGCCTATATCGAATTTTGGAAAGAAAAAACAAGAATTATATTCTTTTTTTTATTAACATTAAGAAAAAAGAATATAATTAAAATGGAATTGGCAATATAAATTTTATGCACCTTTGAAATGAAAGAAAAAGGAAGGATTTTTTACAATCGTTATTTCTTGCCTCTGTCATATCACGAAAACCTTTCGATTTGGAACGGGGAGAGATGGCTGAGTGGACTAAAGCGGCGGATTGCTAATCCGTTGTACAATTTTTTTGTACCGAGGGTTCGAATCCCTCTCTTTCCGCCCCCTCGGATCATTTGGGACTTTCGAATTGTAAGGAATTCTGACCCCCGGATTTTCTCATAGATAAATGTACGAAATAAATCCAATTTGTAAGAAAAAATTCCAAAAAATTTTGGATTTTTATTCCTCACGCCCAGGATTACGTCCTGGGTCATTAGATAAGAATCCAAAGATAAAGAGGGAAACAAAGAATATCACTACTGTATAAACAAAAAGTTTGAGAGTAAGCATTACATAATCTCCAAGATTTTTTTTGTTAAGGAATAGATTACCCATTTTTCCTTACCACACAGATCCACTAGGATGGGTTTTGTTTATTTTGACACCTAAAATCAAAATGCAAAAATCAATTCTTAAAAAAAATTGCAAGAATTGCTTTATAATAAGCACTCTTATCAATATCAAAAATTAGTTTAGGTATTGTGTGGGTACCTAAAGGTACCTGCTCAACGTAGGCGCAGGGAGTAAAAAGGCTGATCCAAATTTATTGCTGCAGCTATACATTCAATATAGAAGAATTTGAATTTTGGAATCGAAGATTCATAATATAAGACTTCTCGGCTCTTATCCATTTTTTTAATTCTTTTGGAATGAATACATCATTCAATTTGGCAGACAGAATAGAATAGTAAAGATTTCATCGAAAACTTACAGCGGCTTGCCAAACAAACGCTAATAGAAAAAAGAGTACAGGTATGACAGGCATAACATCCACGATTGGGTTGAAAATGGCATAAGCTTCGGGTAATTTGGCGAAGAAAAAGCTAGTCGGACAAAGAACAGAATTAAAACAGATACAGGTTAAACTAAGTATATTAGGCATAACAAGCATTTCGTTCTTGTAGAGTAGATAATTGGATTTTGATTGATTGAGTTATTTTTCTAAGGGAAAAAAAGCAAAAGAAAAGGTGGATTCAAAATCCCTTTTTCTTCGGACTTTCCCAAACACAAAATACCTCCTTGTATTCGCATTCTCAAATGAGAATGGAAGAAATTCGACTTTCATATAATATCTTAATAGAATTTCATGTAATGATCAATGCATTTTTTGGATTCTATATTATCCGCATATCTAGAATCCTAGCAAGAAAATATCCCTTATTTTTTAGGTAATTCAAGTGGGATTGACGAATAATATATAAAAATAATAGTGTTTATTAGTGTCGCATAAAACGAAATGGGGCGTGGCCAAGTGGTAAGGCTGCGGGTTTTGGTCCCGTTACTCGGAGGTTCGAATCCTTCCGTCCCAGATTTTTTCTGATGAAGCGAAAGGATAGAATCTTATTATGCCCTGCACGACACAAAAAAAGTTTATTAAAGAGAATAATTATCTCTTATGAACTCGTAGATTAGATACATTTCGAAGCATTCATTTTCTTTCTCAGAAAACAAAAAATCAAGTGTCAAGTCCAGTCAAATTTAATATCTTTATTTTCATGAAAAATTTTTGTCTCTCGGGCACATTCAGGATATGCCCCTACTACTCATTACTCAATATTTGAATATGTGTTTTGAAATTTGTTTGAACTTCTTAGATAAACTTTATGCTCCGTATCTATGAAGTGGGAATTCTTACAGGATACATTTGACTCCCAATATGAAAGAAAAGAAGTACCCCCTTTTTCTTTTTTTCCAAAAACTAAAGAACTAAAGTGGGTAAAAAAGGGGGGGAGTTTCCTAATTCTATGTTTCATGGTTAGATTAAAGAGTAGGATGTTTTTAGTTTCAGCACAGGCCTTAAAACTTTTGACCAAGATCGGCGCGAGAAAAAAGAAAAGGGTTTCCATTCTACGGATAGGGACTCTATTTTTCAATTTTAGATATTATCTCATTTGCAAATATCCATTTCTAAATCAATGGAATGTGAGGATTAGAGATAAATTCATATATTCTGTCTACTCGACTTTCGAATTGATTGAAAAAAAAATTAATGAGGTAAAACACTGTATAGAAAATGAGACCTATCTCTTTATGATCGAGATCCATTTTTGTTTTGTTGTATTATTAGTTTTGTTGTATTATTAGTAAAAAAGAAGAGTCCTTCTTTGGTTAAGCAAAAACGATCTCGATCTGTGATTCTTTAAATATCCAGAATGATCCATTTCGGTAAGGTTAAGGTAAGAACTGTTCGTTGAATAGAATGGATTCAAAAAAAAGCGTACTTTTCTTATTTGTTATTTTTAGTTCGTTCTTTTACCTAAAAGAAAGAATGTTATAAGTAAAAGCAAAGACCTTAATTTTACTTTACAAAACAAAAAAATTTTCTTTCTTTTGTTATTCGAGTCGAAGAAGTATGAGAATTTTCTAACTACCCCAAAACTACTAATCTTTTCATTAGCATAGCTTATTTGGTTATTTCATTAGCATAGCTTATTTGGTTAATAGTTAATTGTTTTTGTTACAGAAAAATATATGAATTAATTAAATTAATTCAACTTTTTCGAACTATGTTTCATTTATATGATAGAATATGAGTTTAACTAAATTGGATCTTTGCAGAGTGTTCCCAGATAAATACTTATTTCTTTTATCCATATTTCTCCATAGATAGCAAGTTTGAATTAATATACAAAAGCAATGACTATTCATGATTCCTTCCATATTGGATCAATTCTCGATACCATTTTGCAATGAAATTAGAGGAATGTTATGGTAAAACTTCGTTTAAAACGATGTGGTAGAAAGCAACGTGCGACTTGAAGGACATGATCGATTGTGGATTTTGCTATCCATCATTTTCCATAGTAATGAAAATGCTCTTGGCTCGACGTAGTCTGTTCTATTCGCGAATTTGCGCTGGGTTGTTTGTAAGTAAATAGTACACGATGGAGCTCGAGAAGACAGAATTTGTTTTTTATCAAGGGAAAGAATCTAGGGTTAGTGAAAACTAATAAATTAGGCCAACTTTGTTAGTCTATCCTTAATATAGAAATCAAAAGGTTAAAATAAGAAAAAAGTCCAATTTTGGAAGATTGGAAAAACTTTTTCCATTAAAAGTCTATCTGAATCAATCGTTCATATTTGATTTCTATAGAAGAGTGAAATGTTTTATCGAAGGAAATAAGAAAAAAGAAAGGGTATGTTGCTACTCTTTTGAAAGAAAAAAGAATAGGAATTCCCGAAGTAATGTCTAAACCCAAGGATTTCACAAATCAAAGATAAAGGATTCCGAAACAAGTAAACACGATTTTCAACCGTCTCAACAATAGAATTAGATCAGAATAAGGAATAAAAGTAAATTTGTTCGAGATGAGATAAAGAAAAGAGTTTAGAGACGACTCAAAAAATTAGGAAGGGTTTTTCTTTTGAAGTCTGTCAGTCAAAATTAGCCAACTTGAGTCATGAGTATAAATGAAATTTGTTTTTTCTTTTCTTTAAGGAAATTTATGCAAGTCATAATCTAATTTCTATCTACTTTATATTATAGACAGAAATTAGAAATATTATAGACAGAAATTAGAATCATTTTCTCGAGCCGTATGAGGAGAAAACCTCCTATACGTTTCTAGGGGAGGGGTTGTTTATCTACATCTATCCCAATAAGCTATCTATCGAATCGTTGCAATTGATGTTCGATCTCGAAGAGAAGGAAGAGATCTTCAAAAAGTGGGTTTTTATGATCCAATAAAGAATCAAACTTGTTTAAATGTTCCGGCTATTCTCTATTTCCTTGAAAAGGGTGCTCAACCTACAAGAACTGTTTATGATATTTTAAGGAAGGCAGAATTCTTTAAAGATAAAGAAAGCACTTTGAGTTAATCGAAGAAGTAAATGAATAAAAAAGTAGGAGAGGGTCGTTAGTACCCCTTAATTATTTAGACGGAATTCTTTCTTAGTCCTATTTTTTTTTTTGCTGTTGCTGCATTTATGTCGTGCCAATCCAACAAAAGTCCTTATTTTATTTCCTTTTTGTATCTAATTGCATTGTATTTCCATTGACAAAGGTCTATTGAACAAATAGAATTTGTAGATAGCAGGGTCTCTTTATCGTCACTCCATATTAGGTATTTCTATCTACACTTCATAGGGTTGCCCCCCTTGCCTGTACTCTCATAGAAGATTATTTTATTTCTTTAAATAAAAATTGTCAAAAAAATGACAATTTTGCCATTGTAATTGGGGCCGCTCCTTTTTTACCCTTAGTGAAATTTAACGGGATCAGTTCATTTTGGTATTTTAGTGTTTTTAATGGGTGATAAAATCTTTCTTTTGATGTCTTGCTAATTCAATGTTTTGACAGGAGCGTCCGGTGTAATTTCATCGATTTTTGGATTTCGATCGTGTCTAAGAGATCCGATTTTATCTGGGTTGCTAACTCAATGGTAGAGTACTCGGCTTTTAAGTGCGACTATGATCTTTTACACATTTGGATGAAGCAACAAATTCGTCCAGACTCTTGGTAGAGTCTAGAAGACCACGACTGATCCTCAAAGGTAATGAATGGAAAAAATAGCATGTCGTAATAAAATCAATTTCTTTTTTTTTTTAATAAAAAAATTCCGATTTTCTGGGTCTAGTAAATAAATGGATAGAGCCTAACTCTAATTCTGGTAAAATAAAAAGCAACGAGCTTAACTTCTTAATTGGAAGGATTCCCTGATCTAATTAGACGTTAAAAATACATTAGTGCCTGATGCGGGGAAAGATTAGGTTTTCCTATGAGTGGACCCTTTACTTTTTTTTAGAAATCCTAATTATTCTTGATTATGGATTGAAAAGGGATGTTATGAATTGAATGTGTAAAAGAAACAGTATATTGATAAAGAGACTGTATTCCAAAGTCAAAAGAGCGATTGGCCTGCAAAAATAAAAGATTTGTTCTTGTTTGTTTTGTAATTAGAACAAACATAAACTAATTGGGTAGAAAAGGAGCGGAAAAAGATCTATGGATTAGACTCCTTTTCTTTCCAGGGTTTGTATTATGCAACACCTTGTTTTGACCATATTGCACTATGTATCATCATTTGATAAATCGAGAAATGCTTTTTTTCTCTGATTCAAGTAGAAATACAAATGGAAAAATTTGAAGGGTATTCAGAAAAACAGAAATCTCGTCAACAATACTTCGTCTACCCACTTCTCTTTCAGGAATATATTTATGCATTTGCCCATGATTATGGATCAAACGGTGCCGAACCGGTGGAAATTTTTGGTTGTAATAATAACAAGAAATTTAGTTCACTACTTGTGAAACGTTTAATTATTCGAATGTATCAGCAGAATTTTTGGATTCATTCGGTTAATCAGCCTAACCAAGATCGATTGCTGGATCACAGCAATTTTTTTTATTCTGAGTTTTATTCTCAGATTCTATCTGAGGGGTTTGCGATCGTTGTAGAAATCCCACTTTCGCTAGGGCAACTATCTTGTCCGGAAGAAAAAGAAATACCAAAGTTTCAAAATTTACAATCTATTCATTCCATATTTCCCTTTTTAGAAGATAAATTTTTGCATTTACATTATCTATCACATATAGAAATACCCTATCCTATCCATTTAGAAATCCTGGTTCAACTCCTTGAATACCGGATTCAAGATGTTCCATCTTTGCATTTATTGCGATTCTTTCTCAATTATTATTCGAATTGGAATAGTCTTATTACTTCAATGAAATCGATTTTAATTTTGAAAAAAGAAAATAAAAGACTATTTCAATTCCTCTATAACTCTTATGTATCAGAATATGAATTTTTCTTGTTGTTTCTTCGTAAACAATCTTCTTGCTTACGATT